ATGAAAATTAGAGTGTTAACTTTTTTCGTGGGGGTTTAATGAGATTAGGAAAAGAGGATTCACTTAAATAACTAAATAAGAAGTTCTATCGTTTCTTTTCTTGGAAGAATTTTCATAGACATAGATATGGCTCGATAAAAACACCGAAATCATAACATAAAAATGCATTGTTTAAGAATCCATAGTTTCATTTTTTTTATTCCAGTAATATAGCTAAAATAAAAAAAAAAAACAAAGTAAAAAAAAGTGAAGAAAGAAAAAATAATAAGAAATGACACTTTCTTATTTTTTTAATAGAAAGTATGTTTGTTTTTAAATTTGAAATCAGATAAATCATTTTTTTTTAATCTATGATTAATTGGAACAAAAAAAGGGCCGGGCTAGGCCCTAGCCCGGCCATAGGAATAAAAAAAGGAATGAAAAAAAGCTTTTTTGAATAAAATCAAAGCAAAGAAGTCTTCTTTATTTTTCTTTATATTGGATCTTTCCAATCTTTACTTTATCTAAATGGAATTTCTGATAAAAATTGTACATATCTATTCTATACATATCTATTCTATATAATAAAATAATAAATAAAATAATAAAGAGAAAAGAAAGAAAGACTTTTTAATCTTTACTTTATGTGTAATGTAACATAGTAATTATCTTTTTTGTTCTCAATTGGGAGAGATGGCTGAGTGGACTAAAGCGGCGGATTGCTAATCCGTTGTACAAGTTATTTGTACCGAGGGTTCGAATCCCTCTCTTTCCGTTTCTCTTGATGACTTGTTATTTAGTTTTCAAATTTTGCAAATCCCTTTTCTTTTTTCGTAGTTAAAGGTGTGAAATAGATAAAATCCTAAGAAAATTAAAAAATCAAGCGAGGAAAAACTCTTTTTTTTTTACTCTTCACGTCCAGGATTGCGTCCTGGATCATTAGATAGGAATCCGAAGATGAAGAGAGAAACAAAGAATATTACTACTGTGTAAACGAAAAGTTTGAGAGTAAGCATTACACAATCTCCAAGATCATTTTTTTTTTTGAAAAAAAAAAAGAGAATAGGTTGTCCATTTTTATACCACATATCCTATTTTGACACCAAGAAATGAAGTGCTTGTTAGAAATAGAAAAGAATTTTCAGAAATTTATTTGTCATAAGAGTTTTTCATTACTGAAATTCTCTTTCATACCCAGAATTAGATATTCTAGGATTAGAGTGTCTTTCACTGGAAAAGAAAAAGGGTCATAATGGGGAAATGGAATGATTCAGATTTTTCACGTCTATCCAAGAGTCTCAATGTTTGAATTGAGAGTTCATATTGTGAGACTTATCTGATCTTATCAATTATTAGAATTTCGGGAATAAATCATAAATTTTCTAGGATAGTATTAAAGATCTCATCGAAAACTTACGGCAGCTTGCCAAACAAAGGCAAATAGAAAAAAAAGTACAGGTATGACTGGCATAAAATCTACAATTGGATTCAAAAAAGCATAGGCCTCGGGCAATTTGGCGAAGAAAAAACTACTCGAAAAAAGGGCAGAATTAATACAGATCAAACTAAAAATATTAAGCATAACAGACATTTTGTTCTTGGAGATAATTGCATTTTGATTGAGTTTTTGAAATTAAGTAAAAACGAAGAAAGTAAGGTAGACAAAACAAAAAATTCTTCTTTTTATTTGAATTCACCCAATCAAAAATCCTTACATTCTTAATGGAGAATAGAAGAAATTATACTTTCATACAATATCTTAATTTAAATATATATAATGATCAATAAATTTAATGATCAACAAATTCAATATTATTCAATATCTATACGTGGCAAAATCCTAGCAACAATCTATTATCTAAATATCTAAATTTGATATTTAGACTGTAATTGACGACCAACCAATACCAACATTATTCTTTATTAGTGTAAAATAGAAATTAAAATGGGGCGTGGCCAAGTGGTAAGGCACCGGGTTTTGGTCCCGTTATTCGGAGGTTCGAATCCTTCCGTCCCAGAACATATTCCATTCTATTAGAATAAAGATTGTTTTTTGAACAACTTTCTGTTTAAAGGTCTAATATTGGATAGAATATGATTCTTCTATGAATCATTTCTCTTTTTTTTTTCAAACTTGAACTGAATCTTGAACTGAGTAGAGTTCAAATGACACGCCGATGTAACTGAGTCTGTTTGTAATTCAGGTAAGATAGGAACATAGATCACAAGGATTTGAATTCAAAAAAATCGGGAGGGCTTTTCATCCTATGTTTATTCTTTTCATATTCCTATTAAGTAGGGGAAGTTAGTTATTTAGAAAAACCTTATGTTCTATATTGAATTTTCAACGATGCATTTTGAATCGAAATGCGAAAGAACCTATATTTCCTATCTCTTATTCCTATTCCCTATTCTTTTCTATTTAAATTCAATGAGGTAGTCCAATTATCTCTGTAAATCTCTGAATTTCGAAACAAGAACAAGAGGGAGTTCTTGGTACTATAATTGAATTCAATTAAGGGGATTAAGTCTCTTCTTAAGACTGGGTTAGGGTAAAATAAAAAAAGGAGTAAGGACTAAATTTATACTTGTTTGGCTTTGTATCTGGACAAGAGAGTCAGTATCCCGAAAAAAATAACCCTCTTTTGATTTATAATTTATCATTCCCATAGAATTCGGGGAGTAAATAGAAGTTAATCAACAATGGAAGGTATTAATATTAAGTTCAATATTTGCGTTTGTTAGAATCTTATTAATAAAGACTCAAGTTACATATGGAATTGATGTATTTTATTTGAACTTCATTTTTAGGTATTTCATGTTTGACTCTAATGAATAATTGTAAATCTATGTAAGGCTTGAGACAGGATTGGTTTATACATTTGATTTTTTCCTTTATGACAAGATTATAGAAAGATTACAGAATCCCAAGTCAAATAAAATATGAAAATATATAAAATACATATATGAAAATACATATAATACATACATATTAATACATACATAGATAAAATGAGGAAATGCATATTCTATATATTATTATTACTTCTATATATTATTATTACTCTATTTCATTGATAGTAGTTTTTCTTTGTGAAAAGATTTGTAATCTCTTAAATTTAATTTGAAAATTGAAATATTTAACATAGAATATCTAGAAAAGTGACAATTGGTCAGTCTATCTGATAGATAGAAAAACTCCCTACTCTTTCATTTAATTGAAAAAATAAGAATCTAAAGAATAAAAACTTTAATCTTCCTTTACCTCAACATCAGTCTTTTTTATTCATCTCATTAGAAAAAAGAATTCAAAATCAAAATAAATAATTAATTAGAAATTTAAATTAATATTAATAAAATAAAAAAATAAATTAATATTATTAAAATAAAAATAATAAAATAAAACTAGAAAATCTTGCATTTCTATGCATTTCTATTTATAAATAGAAAAAAAATTATAAAAAAAAATAAGTAGGGGTTTAAGTTGAATTCTTGCTAAACTTCTTCAGAAAAATATCTATCCATCTATATAGAAAACAAGTATAGATTATCATGTACCAACTGAACCAATGATTATTCATGATTCCATAATTGAATCAATTCCATACCGGTTCAAAATTATAAAAATGTTATGGTAAAACTTCGTTTGAAACGATGCGGTAGAAAGCAACGTGCGACTTGAAGAACACGATCCGTTGTGGATTCTTACATCCACCATTTTATACAGGAATGAAGGTGTTCTTGGCTCGACATCATTTGTTTTACTAGAACCCTTCTTTTTTGTTGGGTTGGAATGGAAATAGTTCATGATGGAGCTCGAGTAGAAAAGATTGATTCATTTCTCGGGGACAAGGATCTAGGGTTAATGCCAATCAATAAATTGGAACAACTTCGTAAGTATATCTTCGATATAAAAATCGAAAGGGTTCCAAGTTTCCAAAATAAAAATTTCTTGGAATTGATAAAAATAAAACTCTTTCGATACAAAGTGTATCACGTGGGAATCAACTGTTTGATTTGTATGATTCTTTGATAGAAAGAAATCACAAAAAAAGGTATGTTGCTGCCATTTTGAAAGGATTAAGAATCACCGAAGTTATGTCTAAACCCAATGATTAAAAACAAAGAAAAGATAAAGGATCCCAGAACAAGGAAACACCCTTTCAATTGTCTCAATAACTGGACCAGAATAAAAAACCAAATAGATTTTAAACGAGACAAACAAAACAAAAAGGAAAGGGGTTTAAAGACCACTCATTAAACGAAATGCCTAAAGATTTTCTTTTGAGCTATTTGAAAGTTATCTAACTTGAGTTATGAGTACGAATTATTTTTTTTTTTTCTTTTTCAGGAAGGAAGAAGAAAAAAAAAGGACTTAAATCCTAATCTAATTGATTTGATCACTTTATAGACCTATTTGCCGTTGTATGTAATTCTATATAGAAATAGAACTTCAAATCACTTTTTCTTGAGCCGTCCGAGGAGAAAACCTCCTATACGTTTCTAAGGGGGGTATTATTCATTTATATCTATCCCAATGAGCCGTTTATCGAATCGTTGCAATTGATGTTCGATCCCGAAGAGAAGGAAGAGATCTTCGGAAAGTGGGTTTTTATGATCCGATAAAGAATCAAACTTATTTAAATGTTCCTGCTATTCTATATTTCCTTGAAAAGGGTGCTCAACCTACAGAAACTGTTCAGGATATTTTAAAGAAGGCGAAGGTTTTTAAGTTTAAAGAATTTCGTCCTAATTCCTAATTATAATTAGAATTTCTAATTTTAATTTCTTTTAATTTCGAATTAAACGAAATTTAATTAAGGAAATATGGGGGGGGATAACTCATATATAGTTTTATATAATCTTTCTCTACTATTTTTTTTTTTATTTACTCTTTTGCTTTATTTGTACCTATTTATTTTATTGCTTCTGTAGAATCTCATGTTCTATAACAACAAAACCTTAATTTATTGATCCTAGCAATAGAAGATTCTAGCAGTTTCTTCAATCAGGTGGTTTTC